GACAAGAAATTATCTACATAATATGATAAAATATGTATCACAAACACAAGGGCTATAGCTCAGTTAGGTAGAGCACCTCGTTTACACGCGCGCCAATGTTTTTCAGGGGAGTCTATCATGCAATCAAAAGAATTGATCCTTTTGAGAAATCGATGTCTTACTCCATTACTTTGAAGGAACAAAACAAGAGAACAATAGCCTGACAAATGGTTCGGTCCGATTCGGGTGCCGTTTAGGCAGGATCCGAATCGAACCCATCATTGATTTGAGATATTGATAGGGTGAATACCCAGTCTATTCAATGCTAGGCATAATGAGTATAAGGACCTCAAAAATTCTCTTTTCGTCCTATGAATCTTAAGGTGTATGAAGTTTCATGTTTGATTTTTTAATCAGGATGATAGAGACTCCATTTAACTTAGGTTGATCTAGGCCAGAAGCAGACCTACGTCAAGATAACCCTTCCCTTCTTTGAAACACTTTGGTAGTGCTCCTGTATCAGTAATGAATCAGAGCACATGGAACCATCTTCTTTTTTTTTTCTCTTAGAAAAAAAAATATGGTAGACTAGCTGATATTTCTATCAGTTAATGAAAGAGCCCAATGCAAAAAAATGCATGTTGGGTCTTTGAAATAGGTCGAATCATTTTGATAATAATCAGTTCGATCTGTTTTACCGAGAAGGTCTACGGTTCGAGTCCGTATAGCCCTATATTTTATATTTTATTAATTTTGAATATTCATTAAATTAATAAAAATGAAATGAAAATAATATTCTTAAAACTAAAGCAAACTAAAACAATAAAGAATATCCAAATACAAATATAAAAAGTTGTATAGTTTTTTTCCTAATTATTGTATTCTTTGTTGATTGGAACTGGTCGCTTCCAGTTGCTTGGTTAAAATCATTCCCATAAGCTCGCTCACAGGGAGATCGCTCAGAGTATAAAACTGAAAACAAAAGCGCATTTCAATGGATCCAATCGCTCTTTTTTTTCTTGGATAAGAATGAAATAAACAAAACCCCATTTTCTTTTCTTAATTAATCCTCGTGGGTAGATTGATTTTATATTGATTCTATATAAATTGAATTTTCCTCTTTCTTTTACTGTCCGTAATCAAAGAGTTAGTGAGACTTCTTCGGTATACCCCCAAATTTTGGTGAATCCTTGGAGTCAAAATTATGACACGAATCCGGTAAAAAAAAGAAAAAAAACCAACCTAATTCAACTCAAATCGAATCTAATATTAAGTCGCACGGATCTAGGAACGCCTTATTGTAGTGTATGCATTTGTTGACACGTCAGAGTTTGAAAAACAAAGATCTTTTCATAAACATAATTTCATACAGAATCTCATAAATATATATTAAATAAATATATTAAATAATATATATTAAATATATATAAACTTAAATATATATAAACATATAAAACATATATATATATAAATAATATATAGAAATATATAATATATAGATATAAAATAAAAAAATAAAATATAGATATAAAATAAAAAATTTATTCTATATATAATAGAATAAATAGAATAGAATAAATAAATAGAATTTCGAATTTGAAGGTTTTTTTATTTCTAATACATATTAGATATTAGTTAGATATTAGAATTCCTTTTATTTAGAAAAATACGAAATGAAGTGAAAACGCAAAAGTTTTACTTGTTTTGGATTTGTATAGTATTATACTATATAGTTATAGTATAAATTATAAATATATATTTATACTATTACTATACAAATTAGTACTATATCGAAATTAAATTCGAAATTAAATCGAAATAAGTGTAATGTAAATAGGATTAATTCCAATCAATAAATCTTAAAACGCAACATGTAAACACAGCAAACAAACGAAACTAGACGATTCGATCAAACTGAATTGTTGTTTTGACTAAACAAACAGTTGCGGATGACTTGACAATGAATTCCAGGCCGAATCGACTAATCCGGTCTATTTTTCACATTCATAGGAGTTCGTCTATGTTTCTGCTTTACGAATATGATATTTTCTGGGCATTTCTAATAATATCAAGTGCTATTCCTATTTTGGCATTTCTAATTTCTGGAGTTTTAGCCCCGATTAGAAAGGGTCCCGAAAAACTTTCTAGTTATGAATCGGGTATAGAACCAATGGGCGATGCTTGGTTACAATTTCGAATCCGTTATTATATGTTTGCTCTAGTTTTTGTTGTTTTTGATGTTGAAACGGTTTTTCTTTATCCATGGGCAATGAGTTTCGATGTATTGGGGGTACCCGTATTCATAGAAGCTTTAATTTTCGTGCTTATCCTAATTGTTGGTTCAGTTTATGCATGGCGAAAAGGAGCATTGGAATGGTCTTAAGTTCCTGAATATTCAGATAATAAAAAGAAAGAAAAAAGTAAAAATAATAATAACATTGAGTATGAATTCCATTGAATTTCCCTTACTTGATCGAACAACCCAAAATTCAGTTATTTCAACTACATTAAATGATCTTTC